GAATCGATAACTGATACGCCCTCCGGTTGAATCAGAATGACTTACTTGAATTTTGACTCTATCTCCCGGCAGTTTCCGTATAAAACTACGCCGGATCTTTCCTGAAATATAACCTAGACTAAGATCCTCATTATCTAAACGAACCCGGAACATACCGTTGGGAAGCGCTTCGGTAATTAAACCCTCATGAATCCATTTTTTTTTTCATTCCAGGTAAAACCCCCTTAAATTATTAACTAATGTAGGAGGAATAAGATTATACACTCCGCATTTATTTTCGTTTTTTTTCACAACAAATAGAAAGTTTCGGATCCAATGCGGATGTAAGAAGGATTACCATATATAACACAAAATTTCTCCGCCTATTCCTTTTAGTCGAGCCTCCCGATCTGTCATTATACCTTGAGAAGTAGAAAGAATTACAACCCCCATTCCGCCTAAAATTCTAGGAATTCTTTGATAGTTAGAATAGATTCGTAGACCGGGCCGGCTTATCCGTTTTAAATTTAAAAGGTTTCTATAGGACCTTTTTCTATTTCTTGTATGTCGCAGGGTTGAAACCAAAAAAGATTTATCGCTTTCTCGATGTTTTCTCACATTTTCGATAAAACCTTCTCGTAAAAGGATTTTAACAATGTTTTCGGTGATATTAGTAGATGCTATTCGAACTACTCTTTTTCTATCCATACCCGCATTGCGTATAGAGGTTAGTATGTCAGCAATAGTGTCCCTACTCATGATGGAATAAAATTCTTGTTGCCTCCAAATTTTGATATAATCAACATGTTTTTTTTACTTATTTTTTTGTTTATGAAAAAAATTATATTATTAAATTAAAGGTATATGCGTGAAACACAATCTACTAAATTTATTTGAATCTATTTCTTTCCAATACTCTACTATAACTATATCATAGTCTCATCTTATATTTTAAGACTATTATAATACCTCGGGCGCCAATGAAACTATTTTAGTAAAATTTAAATGCCTCAATTCCCGGGCGATCGCACCAAAAACGCGAGTTCCTTTAGGATTTCCTTCTTGATCAATCACAACTGCGGCATTGTCATCATATCGTATTAGCATACCGTTGTCACGTTTAAGTTCTTTGCAGGTACGTACAATTACAGCTCTGACCACTTCCGATCTTTCTAGGGGCATATTTGGTACTGCTTCTTTAATCACAGCAACAATAACGTCACCGATATAAGCATATCGGCGATTACTCGCTCCTATGATTCGAATACACATCAATTCTCGAGCCCCGCTGTTATCTGCTACATTCAAATGTGTCTGGGGTTGAATCATTTTTTTATTTGTTCTTTCAATGCAAAGGGCTAAGAAAAAGAAAGACATATTTTTTGTCAAAAAAAACCTTACATTTTTCATTCCCAGGATTTATTTTCTTTGATTCTACATTCTTATCCCAACATAATAAATTGAGTTTTGATAGGCATTTTGGACGCTGCTATTGAAATTGCCTTTCTGGCTATATTTTCTGCGACCCCACCCATTTCATAAAGTATTCGACCCGGTTTAACAACAACTACCCAATATTCAGGAGAGCCTTTACCCGAACCCATACGTGTTTCTGTGGGTCTTACTGTAACTGGTTTGTCGGGAAATATACGTACCCATATTTTTCCACCACGACGTGCATTTCGTGTCATTGCCCGCCGCCCTGCTTCTATTTGTCTAGATGTGATCCAAGCGGGTTCAAGCGCTTGAAGAGCATATTTACCGAAACTAATATGATTACCTCGATACGACATTCCTTTCATTCGTCCTCTATGTTGTTTACGGAATCTGGTTCTTTTGGGGTTATAGTTGATGGTTCTTTCTGAATTCCACCTCTACTACAGAACCGGACGTGAGAGTTTCGTCTCATCCAGCTCCTCGCGAAAAAAAAAGGATTCAAAATATTTAATTTGAATTGATATATATATATTTAATGAATAATAGATGAAATCGCGGTATTCTTTGACATTGAATCTAAATCCTATTAGTGTTTTATATACCCTGTTTGGATATTTTGGATATATAATTAAACCTATTAAACATATATTTCTATTTATTTTTTCATTGTATCGTATCGGATTGCCCCAAATCCAAAATGTAGCAATCCAAAAAATAATGTTTTCGCGGGCGAATATTTACTCTAAATATCTATTTTAGTTTAGTTGTAAGGTTAATTCATTACTTCTCAGATCAGAATAGATGAATTATTTCTCGGTTCCTTCCGCCATCCCAACCAATGAATCGTTAGGATTTAGTTTCAATAAAATCTTCTGCATTCATGGGTTCCATCGTTCCCATCGCTTCTTGTTTAATGGTTAGATCTTACTTAATTTTACAACGGAGCTCTTAATGAAATTTGTTTTTGAGTCAATTTTCTCAGTCTTTATTGGCTCAAGGCTCTTGGTTTTTTGTTCTATATCTATATCTATCATTTATTTATGTATGAGTCAGTATTGATGCTTTATTACATTGTCTTTTATGA